ATGGTGAGAAAAGGAAGTTAAGTTTGTTGTTATGGTTTATTTTTGTTTGGTTTTTAGAAGGGGTTGGTGTCATGTTTTTTGGGGGGGGGTGTGAAATGATGATCGTTGATTGTTATTTTTGGTAGCAGAAAGTATAGAGGAAAGTTAATTGAAAGATTGATGATGAATGGTTTGGACAATGTAGGAAAATATGGTTTGATTGTTTGTTAAAAAATTTAAAAAATAACAAGATAAAAAAAATAGATGCGTAAAATGGAATTTAAACGCTAGTTCCTAGTAAATGATAAAATAATTCATATGTCCGGCAACCATTACACTATCTGTTGTCTAGAGGTAGGTAGCGCGCCCTCCATGAATGGGGTCAAAGTGCATCAGTGCTAAGTTTGAGACGACCTTATCCATCAAACCATGACATTCCTAGAGATAGGGGATTCATATGTTCGACGGTCATGTGATGGACATGTCAAGAGGAAGATATCACCTGCGCTGCACTTGAGGGGCTTATTGAAGAGACGCTAAGAAAAAACAAGTGTAAGAGGTCGGTATGCCGAAAAGATGGAAGTAGGGAGGAGTATTCAACCGACCACTTGTATCAGTGAAGAGCAAGTAGGAAGGAGTTATGGAAGGTTATGATCCTGAAGTTACAACCAATAGCGCAAAAGAGCAAGATTAGGCGAGTTATGCGCCTGCAGGGCAATAACCTAGGGTATATCGGACGTTGAGTAGCTCGGTTCTCGTGAGAAGCGCGATCAATAGATAACCATGTTCTCTGGCTTGGGAGTGCTTGAAGGCTGTTGGTAGAGAATATTACCTAGGAGGTGGGCGAATTCAGTTGACCGGGGGAATGCAAAGGTGTACTGTGACGGTAGTCGTTTCCGAGGTTGAGTGTTGTGTACAGTAGATAAGTTCCTGGGTCTTTGGGTGACGCTTGCGGCTTGGCTGTAGGTAGGAGCATCTGGGCTATATGGTACCTGAAACAAGAATGTGCCTGGTGGGTATACTGGCCGAATAGGACCCGTTTTGGAGATAATGTTTGGGCTTTTGGAGGGGAGACATGGCGTATCTCAATGGGCTTCCTGCATTTCATAGACTGTCTGATGGGGCAAAGAGTGTAATGCATTTTGTACATACCCTGTAAAGCAAGAAGAAAATCTGCTGGGGGGGGAAGGGGGGGGTGGAATAAGAGACATAAGTAGGCGTTCTTATAGTTAAATTTTATAACGACGGCTTTTCAGGCCGTAGATCTCGGAGAGAGGCCGAGTGGGAATTATGATAGAGTTTGTTTTATTTTTGGGTCTGTGCTTTGCTTTAGGGGGGTTGGCGGTAGCATCCAACCCCTCCCCTTACTACGGGGTGTTGGGGCTGGTTGTAGCGGCGGTTGCAGGGTGTGGTTGACTGGTGAGTTTAGGCGTTTCTTTTGTGTCTTTGGTGCTTGTTATGGTTTATTTAGGAGGGATGCTGGTGGTGTTCGTTTATTCGGTGTCGCTGGCGGCGGACCCTTATCCGGAGTCTTGAGGGAGTTGAGGGGTTGTGGGTTATGGTTTTGGGATGGGGCTGGTCGTGGTAGTAGGGCTTGTTGTGAGTGGTGTACTGGGGTTGTTGGTGGATGAAGGGACGGTGAATAGTGGGGGTCTGTTGTCTGTTCGGTCGGATTTTAGTGGGGTGGCTGTGTTGTATTCAGAGGGGGTGGGGTTGCTTTTGGTAGGGGGATGAGGGCTATTGCTGACTCTGTTTGTGGTGTTGGAACTTGTGCGGGGGCTGTCTCGGGGGGCGATTCGGGCTGTTTAGTGGGAGGGTCAGGAAGTAGTTTAGTTGAAAATGCCAGCTTTGGGAGTTGGAGAGGAAGGTTTGAGTCCTTTCTTCCTGAGAGAGGGGATGGGGTAACTCTAAGAAGGGGTTTAATCTTCAATCTTTGGCTTACAAGACCAATGTTTTTATAAACTATTAGAGTTGATTAGAATTTGAATAGTTTGTTTTCTAGGATGGCTGCGAGGGGAAGTAGGACTAGGATGATTAGGAAATACGTGAGGGAGGCTAGTTGTCCAATGATGATGAATGGGTGTTCCACTGGTTGGCTGCCTACTCAGGTTAGGATGAGGACGTCGGTGACTAGGGTTCAGAATAGGATTTGTGATAGGGGACGGAAAGTTATTGATCGTAGTTTTGATGTGTGGAGTAAGGGGGTGAGGAATAGGACTAGAATTGAGGCGGCTAAGGCTAATACGCCTCCCAGTTTGTTTGGGATGGATCGTAGGATGGCGTAGGCGAATAGGAAGTATCATTCAGGTTTGATGTGGGGAGGGGTGACTAATGGGTTGGCTGGTGTGAAGTTTTCTGGGTCGCCTAGGAGGTTGGGGGAGAATAGGGCTAGTGAAACTAGTAGGGCGAGTATTAGTACGAATCCTAGGATATCTTTGATAGTGTAGTATGGGTGGAAGGGGATTTTGTCGCAGTCTGAGGGGATTCCCATTGGGTTGTTTGAGCCTGTTTCGTGGAGGAAGGTGAGGTGGACGAGTGTGAGGCCTACAATGACGAATGGGAGGAGGAAGTGTAGGGCGAAGAATCGAGTGAGTGTGGGATTGTCGACGGAGAATCCGCCTCATAGTCATTCGACTAGTGTTTGGCCGATGTAGGGGATAGCCGAGAATAGGTTTGTAATTACGGTAGCCCCTCAGAATGATATTTGTCCTCATGGTAGGACGTATCCTACGAAGGCGGTTGCTATAAGAGCTAGGAGGAGGATGACTCCAATGTTTCAGGTTTCTTTGTTTAGGTATGAGCCGTAGTAGATTCCTCGGCCGATGTGTAGGTAGATGCAGATGAAGAAGAAAGAGGCTCCGTTTGCGTGTAGGTTGCGGATGAGTCAGCCAAATTGGACGTCTCGGCATATGTGGGCAACGGAGGAGAAAGCTAAGTTGGTGTCTGCAGTGTAGTGTATAGCTAGTAGGAGGCCTGTGATGATTTGAGTAATTAGGCATAGGCCTAGAAGTGATCCGAAGTTTCATCATGTTGAGATGTTTGGGGGTGTGGGAAGATCAATTAGGGCGTTGTTGATGATTTTTAGGATTTGGTGGTTTTTACGAAGATTGAGAGCCATTAGTTGTTTCTGTATGAGGATATGAGAATAATAAGGATGGATAGGGCAAATGACCCTAGGTAGGCTTTGATTAGGCCGGAGTGTAGTAGGGTGGCAGATTTGGTTGCTGTTCGTTGTAGGTGGGCTAATCCTTCTGGGCCTATTATTTTGTATCAGGAGAGGTCGATTAGGTGAGAAGCAATGTTTTGTCCTCCGCTGAGGAAGTTAGTTATGCTTAGGCGGTGGGCTAGGGGGTTGAAGTAGCCTAGGGATGTGGAGAAGTTTGAGAAAGGGGCTTGTTTTGTGAGGATGAGTGTTTGGGCTATTTTTGAGATTTCCAGTGCTAGGGCAATGCCTAGGGCTGTTACGATGAGGGCAGTTATTTTGATGGAGAGTGGTATAGTTATTGGGGGAGTTTTTGTGGGGGTGATGAAGGAGGTGATGAGGAATCCTGCTAGGATGCTTCCTAGTGCAAGTCGAGTGATGGGGGAAGTTACTGCGGGGTTGTTTTCATTTATTGGGGTTAAGGGCGGGATTCGGACGAAGCCGGTCTGAACTAATACGGTCATGCGAATTGTGTATACTGCTGTGAATGATGTGGCTAAGAGTGTCAGGGTTAGGGCTCAGGCGTTTAGGTAGGATGTGTTTAAGCTTTCAATGATTTGGTCTTTTGAGTAGAATCCTGCTAGGAATGGGGTTCCTATTAGGGCTAGGTTGCCAATGGTAAGACATGCAGTGGTTGTGGGTAGTATTTTTTGGAGCCCTCCTATTTTTCGAATGTCTTGTTCTCCATTTAGGCTGTGGATGATAGAGCCTGAGCACAGGAAGAGTATGGCTTTGAAGAATGCGTGGGTTGAGATGTGGAGGAAAGCGAGTTCGGGAAGGTTTAATCCGATTGTGACTATTATTAGTCCTAGTTGGCTTGAGGTGGAAAAGGCAATGATTTTTTTAATGTCGTTTTGGGTGAGGGCGCATGTGGCTGCAAATAGTGTGGATAAAGCTCCTAGGCATAGGCATAGAGTTAGGATGGTTTGGTTGTTGTTGAATAGGGGGTAGGTTCGGATGAGGAGGAAGATTCCGGCTACTACTATTGTGCTGGAGTGTAGTAGGGCTGATACAGGGGTTGGTCCTTCTATTGCGGCTGGGAGTCATGGGTGGAGGCCAAATTGAGCGGACTTGCCGGTTGCGGCTAGGACAAGGCCTAGTAATGGTAGTGTTGGGACTTGGGAGGGGGTGGAAAGTTGTTGGATTTCTCAGGTGTTTATGGCGGAGGCTAGTCATGCTATGCAGAGAATGAGTCCAACGTCGCCGACTCGGTTATAAAGTACGGCTTGGAGGGCAGCGGTGTTAGCTTCTGCTCGGCCATATCATCAGCTGATTAGTAGGAAGGATATAATTCCCACTCCTTCTCAGCCGATGAATAGGACAAATAGGTTGTTGGCGATGATTAGAACGAGTATGGCGACTAGGAAGAATAGTAGGTAGGTGAAGAATTTTGTGATGTATGGGTCTGAGGCTATGTATCATGTTGCGAATTGTAGGATGGATCATGACACAAATAGGGCAATAGGGAAGAAGGTGAGTGAGTAGAAATCTATTTTTAGGCTGATGGGGATTTTGAAGTTTATGAGGAATTTTCATTCTCAGAGGGTAGTGAGACTTTCTGTTCCGGAGTGAATGTGGATTGTTATTGGGATGAGGCTGATTAGGAAAGAGGTTTTGACTGTGTTTGTGATTGTGTCAGGGTTGTTTTTAAAGTTATTCGATAGGAGAGGGTAGATGATGGGGGTAAATAGGACTGCTAGGGTTAGGAGTATGAATGTGTTTAGGATTAGTGAGAGATCCATTACTTTCACTTGGATTTGCACCAAGATGAGTGGTTCCTAAGACCATTGGATTACTATTATCCTTTGAAAGTAAGGAGACCGGGGTTTTATACTCGGATGCAAGAGTTAGCAGTTCTCGTTGGTTTTACCTCTCCTCGGCAGGTAAGAAGAGTTTAACTTCTATCTTTGGAGTCACAGTCTAATGTTTTGGTTAAAACTATACCTGCATGCGGGAATGCCGGAGATTAGCTCGGGTTTTAGGATTAGGAGTATTATGGGGAGTATGTGTAGGGATATTAGGAGGTGTTCTCGTGTGGAGGAGTTTTGGATTGATGTAATGTGTGATGGGAGAGTGCCTCGTTGTGTTATCATTAGTATGTATAGGGTATATGAGGCGGTTAGTAGGATTGCGGTTCCTGTTAGAATGATTGTGAAGGCGGATCAGTTGAATAGTGCGATTACGATGGTTAGTTCTGCTATAAGGTTTGTTGTTGGGGGGAGGGCTATGTTTGTTAGATTGGCTAGGAGTCATCAGGTGGCCATGAGTGGTAGAAGGGGTTGAAGCCCTCGTGTGAGTAGGAGGATTCGGCTATGGGTGCGCTCATAGTTGGTGTTGGCCAAGCAAAATAGTATTGAGGAGGTTAGGCCGTGTGAAATTATTAGGATTATTGCCCCTGAAAATGCTCATTGGGTTTGGATTATGGTTGCGGCTACGACCAGTCCCATGTGGCTGACAGATGAGTAAGCAATTAGTGATTTTAGGTCAATTTGGCGTAGGCAGATGGCGCTGGTTATTAGGGCGCCTCATAGGGCTAGGGTGATGAATGGGTAGTGTAGGTTGTTTGATGTTGGGTTTACTAGGATTGTAATTCGTATGATGCCGTAGCCTCCGAGTTTTAGGAGGAGGGCGGCTAGCAGTATGGATCCTGCAATGGGGGCTTCTACGTGGGCCTTAGGTAGTCATAGGTGTAGTCCGTATAGGGGGGCTTTGACTATGAATGCTAGCAGGAGGGCTAGGCTTGCGGCTAGGCCTGATCAAGAGGAGTTTAGTGTGGGGTGTGACAGTTTAAGGGCTGGGAAGTATAGCGTGCCGATTTGGTTTTGTAGATGTAGGATGGCGATTAGTAGTGGTAGTGAGCTGGCGAGTGTGTAGAATAGGAGGTAGATGCCAGCGTTTAAGCGTTCTGGTTGGTTTCCTCATCGTGTAATGAGGATGAGGGTGGGGATGAGGGTGGCTTCGAATGCGATGTAAAACAGTATAAGTTCTGAAGCAGAGAAAGCTAGTAGAATGAATAGTTGGGCTAGGATTACTGTTGTGGCGAAAATTCGTTTACGGACGGTGGGTTCTTGTTCCAGGTGGTTCTGGCTTGCTATGATTATGAGGGGGAGTAGTCAGCACGAGAGAACCAGTAGGGGGGATGAGATTTGGTCAATGGATGTTCAGGGGGTTAGGCCTTTGCTTGGGTAGTATGTTGGTGTGAGTCATTGAAGGCTTAGGGTGGCGATTAGTAGGCTATATAGTGTGATATTGGTTCATAGGTGTTTGTGGGGGGAGAAGAAGGTTAGGGGGAGAAGTGTTGCAGTTGGAATGATGATTTTTAGCATTTTAGGAGGTTGAAGTTGTGTAGGTGGTCAGATCCGTGGGTTCGGGTTGAGGCTACTAGTAGGGCTAGTCCTGTGCCTGCTTCACAGGCGGAAAATGTTAGTATGATGATGGGGAGGATGGTGGAGGTTGAGGATTGAGTTTGAATAGGTCATATGGCTAGGGCGACGTACATGGAAAGCATTATGCTTTCTAAACATAGTAGGGCGGAAATTAGGTGGGTTCGGTGGAAAGCTAGGCCTAAGCTGCTTAGGGTGAAGGCTGAGTAGAAGCTTAAGTGGAGGTAAGACATGAAGAAGGTTATAGGGTGGGAGCTATAATCTGTTGAGTCGAAATCAACCGTCTTGGTTAGACTAACCTTCTGTTATTCTGCTCATTCTAGTCCGCCTTGGATTCATTCGTACACTAGGCCTAGGGTGAGGAGTAGGATGAGTGTAGAGGCTCAGGCTAGAGTGGTAATGGGGGATTGTAATTGGGTGGCTCATGGTAGTGGGAGAAGTAAGGCGATTTCTAGGTCGAACAGAAGGAAGAGGATGGCTACTAGGAAGAAACGGATTGAAAAAGGAAGCCGGGCGGACCCTAGGGGGTCGAATCCGCATTCGTATGGGGATAGTTTTTCTGAGTCGGGGTTTATTTGGGCAAGTCAAAAGTTTAATGCGGTTAGGAGGGCGCTTAGGGTTAGTGATAGGGTTAGTATGAACAGGATTATGTTCATTACTCTTCTCTGGGTTTAAACCAGATTCTAAGGATTGGAAGTCGATTGTAATTAATATACTAGAAGAGTAAGATCCTCATCAGTAGATAGAGATATAGAGGAATAATCATACAACGTCTACGAAGTGTCAGTATCAGGCGGCTGCCTCAAATCCGAAGTGATGGGTTGGTGTGAAGTGGTATTTGATTAGGCGTAGTAGGCATACTAGTAGGAACGTAGAGCCGATAATTACGTGTAGGCCATGGAATCCGGTAGCAACGAAGAATGTTGAGCCGTAGATTCCGTCAGCGATGGAGAAGGGTGCTTCGTAGTATTCTATCGCTTGTAGGGCGGTGAAGTAGAATCCTAGAAGGACTGTTAGGAGTAGTGCTTGAATGGCTTGTTTTCGGTTAGCCTCTGTGATGCTGTGGTGGGCTCATGTAACGGTCACTCCTGAGGCTAGAAGGATAGCGGTGTTTAGGAGTGGTACTTCTATTGGGTTTAGTGGTTTAATTCCTACGGGTGGTCATTGTCCTCCTAGTTCGGGGGTGGGGGCGAGGCTTGAGTGGAAGAAGGCTCAGAAGAAGCCTAGGAAGAAGAAGGCTTCTGATGTAATGAATAGGGCTATACCGTAGCGTAGGCCTTTTTGTACGGTAGGGGTGTGATGGCCTTGGAAAGTGCTTTCCCGCACGATGTCGCGTCATCATTGGAATATGACTAGGATAGTTGAGAGTAGGCCTAGAATGAGGAGTCGAGGGGAGTTGTAGTGGAATCATATTGTTAGGCCTGAGGTAGTCAATAGAGCAGCGGCTGCTCCTAGGATGGGTCAGGGGCTGGGGTCGACTATGTGGTAAGAGTGTGCTTGGTGTGCCATTGAGGGTTAGATGTTTTCTTGTAGGTATAGGCTTAGCAGGAGTACGAACACATAGGCTTGGATTATTGCTACTGCGATTTCTAGGATGGTCAGTAGGAATAAGATTAGTAGGGTTAGGAGTGAGACCGCGGGCATTGTGGGGAATAGGGCTGTTGTGGCTGTAGAGACTAGTTGAATTAGGAGGTGGCCCGCTGTGAGGTTGGCTGTTAGACGTACTCCTAGCGCTAGTGGACGAATAAGGAGGCTTGTAGTTTCGATTAGAATGAGGGCGGGGATTAGTGGGGTGGGGGTACCCTCTGGTAGGAGGTGGCCTAGTGAGGCGGATGGTTGGTTTCGTAGCCCTGTTAGGAGAGTGGCTAACCATAAGGGGAAAGCTAGGGCTAGGTTTATGGATAGTTGAGTGGTTGGGGTGAATGTGTAGGGTAGTAGGCCTAAGAGGTTGATAAGTAGAAGGAAGATTATGAGGGATGTCAGGATTAAGGCTCATTTGTGGCCTTTTTTGTCTAGGGGCATTATTAGTTGTTTTGTGACAAGATTGATAAATCATAGTTGGAGGGTTGAGAGTCGGTTGGTGATCCATCGGTTGTCCAGGGATGGAAGTAGTAGGGCTGGGAATGTTATTGAGATGAGAATTAGTGGGATTCCTAGGAAAGATGGGCTTGAAAATTGATCGAAGAAGGTTATGTTCATGGTCAGGTTCAGGGGGTAGTGCTTGGGGCTGTGGGGGGTTTGTTAGAGGGGGGGTTTGTTGACACGAAGGTTAGGATTTTGGGTTGGATGATTAAGGAGAAAGTGAGTCATGAAGTGAGCATGATAAAAAATCAGGGGCTAGGGTTTAGCTGGGGCATATCATTAAGGAGGGGGGGGATTCCTCTGTCTTTAGCTTAAAAGGCTAATGCTGGTTCATAGCTTCTTAATGATTAGGATGGAGTTAGGGAAGATCAGCTTTCGAAGTTGGCGAGTGGGGTAGATTCTACTACGATTGGTATGAAGCTGTGGTTGGCTCCGCAGATTTCTGAGCACTGTCCGTAGAAAACGCCTGGTCGGGAAGCGAGGAAGGAAGTTTGGTTTAGGCGTCCTGGGATTGCATCGGTTTTTACGCCTAGGCTTGGGACGGCTCATGAGTGAAGGACGTCGTCAGCGGTGACGATTACTCGGACGGTAGAGCTTATAGGGACGATGACACGGTGGTCAACTTCTAGTAATCGGAAATGCCCTAGGGGTAGGTCTGCCGTTGGAATTATGTAGGAGTCGAATGTTAATTCTTTGAGGTCTGTGTATTCGTAGGTTCAGTATCATTGGTGTCCAATGGCTTTTAAGGTTAGATCAGGTTGGTTGATTTCGTCTATTATGTAAAGAATTCGTAGGGAGGGTAGGGCAAGCGTAATTAGGACTATGGCTGGTAGGATTGTTCAGATGATTTCGATTACTTGGGCGTCTACTGTGTTTGATGATAGTTTTCCTGTGATTATATGGGTTAGTAGATAGAGGACTAGGCAGCAGATTGCAAGTGCGACCATTAGAGCGTGGTCGTGGAATCCTATTAGTTCTTCTATGATAGGGGAGGAGGCATCTTGGAAGTTGAGTTGTGAGTGGTTGGCCATGTGAGTGGAGATGTGCTGGGTTTTCACCTGCAATTTAGTCTTGACAAGGCTATGTAATTGTTTTACTAACATCTCTTTATGAGAAAGAAGCATAAGTGGTCTATGCGGTTGGCTTGAAACCAACATATGGGGGTTCGACTCCTTCCTTTCTTGGATTTGGACGAAGGCAGGCTCCTCAAAGGTGTGGAATGGGGGTGGGCAGCCGTGGATTCATTCGACATTAGTGCTTGTTAGTTCTGGTTGTAGGACTTTACGTTTTGATGCAAAGGCTTCTCAGATGATGAAGACTAGCATAATAACGGCTGTTAGGGAGATGAGGGATCCTACTGAGGAGATTGTATTTCATAGTGTGTAGGCATCTGGGTAGTCTGAGTATCGTCGAGGCATGCCGGCTAGGCCTAGGAAGTGTTGGGGGAAGAAAGTTAAGTTCACTCCTACGAACATTACGCCGAAGTGTACTTTAGCTCATGTTGAGTGGAGAGTGTATCCGGTGAATAGGGGGAATCAGTGGGTGAAGCCGGCCAGGATTGCAAACACTGCTCCTATGGAGAGTACGTAATGGAAGTGGGCTACTACGTAGTAGGTGTCGTGTAGGGCAATGTCTAGTGAAGAATTTGCTAGGATGATTCCTGTTAGTCCTCCAATAGTGAATAGGAAGATAAATCCTAGGGCTCATAGTATTGGTGGGTCTCATTTGATTGTGCCTCCATGTAGTGTGGCTAGTCAGCTGAATACTTTGATTCCAGTTGGGATAGCAATGATTATAGTGGCAGATGTAAAGTATGCTCGGGTGTCTACGTCTATTCCTACGGTGAACATGTGGTGTGCTCAGACAATGAAGCCCAGGAATCCGATGGATAGTATAGCTCATACTATTCCTATGTAGCCGAATGGTTCTTTTTTGCCTGAGTAGTATGTTACTACGTGGGAAATGATTCCGAATCCTGGGAGGATCAGGATGTATACTTCTGGGTGGCCGAAGAATCAGAAGAGGTGTTGGTACAGAACAGGGTCCCCTCCTCCTGCTGGGTCGAAGAACGTGGTGTTGAGATTGCGATCTGTGAGGAGTATTGTGATCCCTGCGGCGAGAACTGGGAGGGATAGCAGTAGTAGCACTGCGGTGATTAGTACGGATCAGACGAATAGGGGGGTTTGGTATTGGGAAAGGGCAGGGGGTTTTATGTTGACGGCTGTTGTGATGAAGTTGATTGCCCCTAGGATTGAAGAGATGCCGGCTAGGTGTAGGGAGAAGATTGCTAGATCAACTGAGGCTCCGGCGTGGGCTAGGTTACCGGCTAGTGGGGGGTATACTGTTCATCCTGTGCCGGCGCCCGCTTCAACTGTAGAAGACGCTAGGAGGAGCAGGAAGGATGGGGGTAGTAGTCAGAAGCTTATATTATTTATTCGTGGGAATGCTATGTCTGGGGCTCCAATTATTAGGGGAACTAGTCAGTTTCCGAATCCTCCGATTATAATTGGTATGACTATGAAGAAAATTATTACGAAAGCATGGGCCGTGACGATTACGTTGTATACTTGGTCGTCTCCTAGAAGGGCTCCAGGTTGGCCTAGCTCTGCTCGGATAAGGAGGCTTAGGGCAGTACCTACTATTCCGGCTCATGCGCCGAAGATTAGGTACAGGGTCCCAATGTCTTTGTGGTTTGTAGAGAATAATCATCGGGTTATGAATGTCATAGGTAAGATGGCTGAGTGTATAAGCGTTAGGCTGTAGTCCTTTTTACAGAGGTTCAATTCCTCTTCTTATCGGCTCTGTAGTGAAGTTCATAGTGAGTTGCAAGCTCATTGATGTGCACTGAATGTGCGCCGGAGTCTTAGGCAGAGGCCTGTTGGTTTGGGCATATAGCTGTTAACTATAGAGTTATGGGATCGAAGCCCATCTGTCTAGTGAGTCAGGAGGTCCTAGCTTAATTAAAGCACCTGAGTTGCATTTAGGGGATGTAGGGTAATATCCTGCGGACTTTAGCAGAAACTAAGAGGGTTTCACTCTTGTTTAAGGCTTTGAAGGCCTTCGGTTTAGGTAATCCTAAGTTTCTTAAATGATAGTAAGAATTATAGGGGAGATGGGGAGGATTATGACGGACATTGTAGTCAGGATGGCAATTGTGATGCTGGTTGGTTTGTTGGTACGTCATTGTTTTATATGGTTTGTGGTGTGTGGGGGGAGTGTAATTGTTGTGCAGTACGCTAGGCGGAGGTAGAAGAATAGGCTCAGTAGGGAGAGGAGAGAGATAAGTGTAGCTGCTGGGGCTATGTCTTGTTTAGTTAGTTCTTGAATAATGAGTCATTTGGGCAAGAATCCTGTTAGAGGGGGGAGTCCTGCGAGGGAGAGTAGGGTTAATAGTAGTATTGCGTTTAGGGATGGGATTTTTGTTCATGCAGTTATTAGGGTAGATAATTTTAGTACTTTAATAGTGTTTAGGGCTAGGAAAATGGCGGTAGTTATTATGGCGTATAGGTAGAAGTTGAGGAGGGTAAGTTTAGGGTTGTAAATGATGATAATTGCTATTCAGCCCAGGTGGGAGATGGAAGAGAAAGCTAGGATTTTCCGGATTTGTGTTTGGTTGAGGCCTATTCATCCTCCTAGGGCTGCTGAGAGGATAGCTAAGGTGGTTAGTAGAGTTGGGTTTAGTGAGGGCGAGGTTATGTAGAGTAGTGTAATTGGAGGGAGTTTTATGATTGTAGATAGAAGGAGACCGGTAGTGAGTGGAGAGCCTTGTAGTACTTCTGGAAATCAGAAATGGAATGGTACTAGCCCCAATTTCATTGCGATTGCTGAGGTAAGGATCAGGCAGGATGTTGGGTGGGTGAGTTGGGTGATGTCTCATTGTCCAGTCTGTCACGCATTAGTTATGCTGGAGAACAGGACAAGGGCTGAGGCAGCTGCTTGAGTTAGGAAATACTTGGTGGCGGCTTCGATGGATCGTGGGTGGTGTGATTTTGAGATGAGTGGGAGGATGGCGAGTGTGTTGATCTCAAGGCCAGCCCAGGCTATTACTCAGTGGTTGCTCGAGATAGTAATGGTTGTTCCTAGGAGTAGGCTGGTAATGAAGATTAGATTTGCTAAGGGGTTCATTAGCAGGGGAAGGAGTTGAACCATCATTTTCGGGGTATGGGCCCGATAGCTTGTTTAGCTTACCCTACTAGAAAGTAATATAAAGGAAGTATGGAGGGTTTTGATTCCTCTAGTGTAGGTTCGATTCCTGCCTCTCTAAAAGGAAATGAGAGGGCTGGTATACCTCCATGTTCACTTTATCATAGTGACCCTTAGTGTTCAGGCACATTTCCGGCAAGGTCTTAGGTAGGGGGGTAGACCTGCGTAAGAGATTGGCATGCTGATGTGTCAGAGGCATAGGGCGAGTGAGAGTGGTAGGAAGTTTTTTCACAGCAGGTGCATTAATTGGTCGTATCGGAATCGTGGGTAGGAGGCACGGATTCATAGGAATCCTGCTGATAAGAGCAGGACCTTTGTGGCTAGGATGACGGGGAATAACTCTTGAGGGGGGTTGAGAAAGCTTGGGTTGAAGAACAGGATTGTAGTCAGTGTATTCATGAGCATGATGTTGGCGTATTCAGCCAGGAAAAAGAGGGCAAAGGGGCCTGCTGCGTATTCTACGTTGAATCCAGATACGAGTTCCGACTCGCCTTCTGTCAGGTCAAAGGGGGCGCGGTTAGTTTCGGCTAGTGTAGAGACATACCACATTATGGCGAGGGGTCAGCATGAAAAGATGAGGTATAGGGGCTCCTGGGTGACTGCTAGGGTGCTAAGGGTGTAGTTGCCGCTGAGGAGGATGACGGAGAGTAGGATGATGGCTAGGGTGACTTCATATGAGATTGTCTGGGCTACTGCTCGTAGCGCTCCAATTAGAGCATATTTTGAATTAGAGGCTCAGCCTGATCATAGGATGGAGTATACTGCTAAACTTGATATGGCTAGTAGGAATAGCAGGCCTAGGTTAAGGTCTGCTAAAGAGAATGGAAGAGGCAGTGGGGTTCAGATTGAGATAGCTAGGAGTAAGGCTAGTACTGGGGTTGCGATGAATAAGACTGGGGAAGATGCTGATGGACGGACTGGTTCTTTAATAAATAGTTTCACTCCGTCTGCCAGGGGTTGCAGGAGTCCAAATGGCCCAACGATGTTTGGGCCCTTTCGGCCTTGCATATAGCTTAGGATTTTACGTTCTACTAGTGTAAGGAAGGCCACCGCAATTAGGATTGGCAGGGCATAGGAGAGGGCTATGATGAAGTTGATTAGAAGGGGGTGGTTGGTCATGGGGTGGTTTGGGTTAAGCTAGGGAGAGGATTTGAACCTCTGAGTTAAAGGACTTAAGCCTTTTGCATTTTCCGAGCTCTGCCACGCTAGCTGGTCCTTTTCTTGGACGTGGTGTGGTTTGATAGCCTTTTGTAATTTAGATGGTTTCATTACTTAAGGCGAAGGCTTGCTTGTGGTATTGGCCTCACTTTTCCTATCCTTTCGTACTGGGAAGAGTTCATCATAGATAGAAACCGACCTGGATTACTCCGGTCTGAACTCAGATCACGTAGGACTGTTAATCGTTGAACAAACGAACCCTTAGTAGCGGCTGCACCACTAGGATGTCCTGATCCAACATCGAGGTCGTAAACCTCCCCGTCGATACGGACTCTCGGAGGAGATTGCGCTGTTATCCCTGGGGTAGCTTGGTCCATTGATCAATTATATTGGGTCTGGGTGCTATTAGCACGTTGAGGGGTTGCTCTTAGTCTAGAGGTATGGTCCAGTTTTTGGAGGTTTTGTTTTGCTCCAAGGTCGCCCCAACCGAAAAACGCAGACCAGCATCTTATGTGACAGTGAACCCGGTGGGTGGATATGTGTTTTAAGGTGGTTGCTGGTTTTAAAGTTCCACAGGGTCTTCTCGTCTTATGGGTGTATCCCTGCTTTTGTACAGGGAGATCAATTTCACCGATTGCCTGTAAGAGACAGTTAAGACCTCGTTTAGCCATTCATACTAGTCTCGATTTATGGGACAATTGATTGCGCTACCTTTGCACGGTTAGGATACCGCGGCCGTTGAACGTGAGTCACCGGGCAGGCATCACCTTCAATACTTGTTTTGGGTTTGCTGAAGGCTATGTTTTTGGTAAACAGTCGGGCCTTGGGTTTGCCTAGTTCCTTTTACAGGTTTTAATCTTTCTTAATGGACGCTCCTCTGTCGGGTTAACAATGTGCTTAATACTGTGCTTGTTTGATTTGTCGTATATTGGGGATTTGTTAATAATGTATGGATGTAAGCTTGCGTCGTAGAGGGAGGACCCTGGTTACTCATTCTAGCATTAATTCTCCTATTTGTGTATAGGTTAGCCTGTTAATGGGGAGGGAGTCATAAGGTTCTTATATTTTTGTAGTGTAGAGCTTTAACGCACTCTTTGTTGATGGCTGCTTGAGGGCCCACAGTGTGATTGGGGGTTGGTACTTATCCGCTCGTGGAGATTGTATTCTTTTTTAAAGGAGCTGTACCTCCTTTAAATAGCCCTTAATTCGCTTCATTAGGGTTCATGGAGTTTCCTTGGAGAAGAATTAAGAGTGAACTTAGATTCGTTTCACAGGCAACCAGCTATCACCCAGCTCGATTGGCTTTTCACCGCTACTGACAAGTCATCCCACTCTTTTGCCACAGAGACGGGTTCGCTCAATAATAGCTGCTCGTAAGTAGCTCGCTTGGGTTTCGGGGTGGCAAACTTAAATTCATTTTGCTTGGTTTTTCTTGCTAGACCATGATGCAAAAGGTACAAGGGTTGATCTTTGCTGTTTATAGCTTAGGTTTCACTGCTATTTCATCTTTCCCTTACGGTACGTAGTCTCTATCGCGCCAATGGTGTCTTTTCTATCGCCTATACTGGGACTAGTAAATGCTTTAGTTAAGTTATGGGGAGTAGCTTTGTTATTCCAGGTCATGTCGTTTGGGCTAGAGTTTGGCATCAAGACGATCTGGGGTTAGCAGACATTTTTCAGGTGTAAGCTGAATGCTTTAGTTTAAGCTACGTCTTGGTAGTCTAAGTGCACCTTCCGGTACACTTACCTTGTTACGACTTACCTCATCTTTGGCTGGATAGCTTATTAATTTATGGGGGGGGGGGGGGGGGGGCGCCTGCGAGGAGGGTGACGGGCGGTGTGTACGTGCCCCAGGGCCGGCTTAAAGAGGGCTCGATTGTCCCACTTTACTGCTAAATCCGCCTTCTAGGGGTTGTTTCATACCCCTTTGCCGTCATGTTCTAATTTAGAAAATGTAGCCCATTGCTTCCATTCCATAGGCTATACCTTGACCTGTCTTATTAGCGTGGTGGGGCTATTGCGCTCACTGTTGGGCCTTCAGGGGAGGTGAACTGGCGACGGCGGTATGTAGGCTGTTTTGGCAAGGAATGGTCAGGTATATCGTGGATCATCGATTACAGAACAGGCTCCTCTAGGTGGGTTTGGGGCACCGCCAAGTCCTTAGAGTTTTAAGCGTTAGTGCTCGTAGTTCTCGGGCGGATGCTTTAGTAGGTGTAAGCATCAAGATTTAGGGCCAGGCATAGTGGGGTATCTAATCCCAGTTTGGGCCCTGGCTTTCGTGGTATTCAATTAATCGTTGTTCTAAGATCTTCTTTATGGGGAGGCCTTATTGGCATCTTGGGCTTGTGACAGCTCAGCTGCTTTTTAATCTTAGCTACTTGGATAGCATGTGACCACTCTTTACGCCGTTATAATGTTAATTTGGGTCTCCTGTATGACCGCGGTGGCTGGCACAGGATTTACCAACCCTAGATTTGCTATGGCTAAGTCAAGTTTTCACTCATTGCTTAATATTAACTACTGCTGAATACCCGTGGGGGTGTGGCAATTGCAAGGCGTTTTGGGCTACAGTAATGGTGAGCCTGATACCCGCTCCTATCTACCTAATTAAGGTGTCCAGGGCATCTACACTGGAGCGCGGATACTTGCATGTATATCCCTAGCAACAACTAACAGTAAGGTTAGGACTAAGTCTTTTGTTCTTGGGTGTGTGTGGCAGCCATCTTGACATCTTCAGTGTCATGCTTTTTATAAGCTACAAGAAC